TTCGCTAGTAGTATGGGGAAGGAGTGGACTCTAGAAGTACTACTAATTGAGTTTAGGAACTAAACAGTAGCACTTTTTTTTATAGATCGTTCGGCAAAGTTTTTTTTATTTTAAATTTCACTATTTCAATTTAAAAATAAAATTTTAAATTGAAATAGAAATGAAAAATATCTTCATTTCGAAATTCTCTTGGATTTTAGTTCAGTAATGTATTCTATTAACAATAAATATATCTGAAAAATACTCTTTCAATCATTCAATCAAAGAAATATTTCAATTATTTCCGTGTTCGTATTTTGAAAGTAAAAAAAGTAAAAGGAATACAAATGGTAGGAAATTTATTCCAACTGAATTCTTCATAAATTTTCTATTTCGATGAACTGACTCTTACCAAAGTTAGATATGGACCATGAGGAAGAACGGAACTTTTTTTTATTTTGTTTACCTCTTTACTGTTCAAAGATCAAAGAGAAAACAATTCGGTTATTCCATTACGTGGATACACATTGGGAAACAACATAGTAGTTGTCCAACGAGATACTGCACATCCTAAAATATTGTCTTGGGCGAGTCACATATTGCGCCGCTTGTTTTCGTTTTACTATTTTAGAAATTTTATTTATGTTTTGCTTGTTTTATTGAACCCATTTCATATCATGGTTCAAACGTTAAAAGTTGACGGGTTTTACTAATCCTTTTCGAAATCCGAAGAAGTTCCCATGGATCATTTGTCAACTCCTCAACCAATGACTTCTTCGATCGGGATTCATATTGAAAATAATCAGAAATCTAGGAATTCTAATCGTAAAAGTCGCTTTCGATTATTTCAAATTAATTTAATTGAAATCAACACAAATTAAATACAAATAGATAAAGCAAAGAAATAGAATTGGGATACTATATAATATACATTATTACTATATAATATATATTATATATACGTAATTAAATCGACGTAATTAAATCGATTTCTATATATATAGAAAAGGAATATGATGATACTATTGTAGATTGATCTATATTAATCTATATTAAATTAACCTGCATTACAATACAACTTTATACACTACAATAACAATACTAGATAGTATGGTAGAAAGAAATATCTGAATCTTTCTACCATACTATCGTATCTCATAGAATACGACTGATTCTAGTCTGCCCATTTCATTTAAGACGCGAAATTTTTATCCTTTTCTTCTCTGCAATTATTGATAAGAAATAAAAAATCAAGTTTAATTCAAATTAATCACCTTGGCTGACTGTTTTTACGTATATTATAAGTAAAAAAGCAGTAGGAACTAGAATAAACAGTGCAGTAGCAATAAATGCGAGAATATTTACTTCCATAATCTCATTGTTTAATTTTTCTTTAATTCGCAATAACTCGGGAGTTAATCCCATAGAGATAATAAATCTTTCGCCTGTAAATTCAATGGGATGCATTACATCTCGATGATATCGAATCGGATCAATATCATGAATAACAATATCGGAGCTATCAAATCGATTCATCGTCAAGAATTGAATAGTATAACATAGGACGATCTTTTATCCATACTGAACTCAAAATTTGATTCCCAATACAATCAATAATTACTTTATTTATTTATCATTCTTTTCCATTCTTTCTTTTCTATAACCTACCGCCCTCTTTGTACAATCATCTGATGAAGTATCATCTAACCGCCTTTCCACTTACCATTGGTTCTAAACAAACCCCAACAAACAATAGAAGCTCAATGAAAAAAAAGGAAGGAGCTAAGTTATAAACTCCTTTTTTTAATGATCCAATCTTCTTGGAAAACAAAAGAAGTATGATAAAGACGAGTACAAATTCCGGTATAAAAAAATCGAATATTCCATCAAATTAACTATTTTTTTATATATTTATATATAAATTTTAAAAGTTTGTTCTTTCAAGGAAAAACCCTTATAAAAAAAAAAAAATGCATTACCTCGCTAATAAAAAAGTTATCCTTGTTTGATCTTTATTTTTTGAATATCCTCTTTCATTGGATTAGTAATGGGACGCATATATCAAAAGCTCAATGCGAAATTTGAATGAGATAGATTATTTCAAATTAGTAAAATTTGAAATTGAGGTTACACAAAATAGGGCCCGAAAAGGATATACTTTTATTTTAATCTTAAAATAAAAGTATTCTATACTATTCTATACACAGTAACTATGTTCAATTTATTTTATATTGTACAAATTCCATTTATGTATGTACTCCCGGGAAACATACAATACTCTACTCTATTTCATATTTCACAGATCGGGAGTAATTGAAAAAGCCAGACCCAGTACAGTACGGTATCCCGTGGAATCCTGAATCTGATGCTAATAATACAATAATTGTACTAATCCACATATGCCTCTCTCCCATCAATCGAATCGGTACTAGTCGAAGAAATGGAAATTCCCCCATTTGGTTGATGATAAATGTGAAACGAAAAAGAAAAAAAGAAGAGGGATCGCTGTTGGGAATGAAAT